GCACGCTATCAAGATCAAGATAGCCCAGTTTACGAAGATTCTGATCTGGAGACCCATGAAGAGAATTGGGAATTGGGAAGACTGAAAGAAGAGAAAAAGAAAAGAATGAATATGTGGGTTGAAAAAACTTTTGTCACTTTTCTTTTCGATTTTAAGCGATGGAATCGTCCATTACGATATATAAAAAATAAGAAATTAGAAAATGCTTTACGCAATGAAATGTCACAATTTTTTTTTTTTACATGTACAAGTGATGGGAAACAAATAATATCCTTTACATATCCGCCCAGTTTATCAACTTTTTCGGAAATGCTAGAACAAAGAATTTCTTTATACATAATAGAAAAACTATACGACGAAGATCTTTATAATTCTTGGATTTATACTAATGAAAAAAAAAAGTGCAATTTGAACAATGAATTGAAAAGACGAATCCAAATTCTAGAAAAAAATGAGGGATCCTCTAGTCTGGATATGCTTGAAAAAAGAACCATATTATGTGATGATGAAAAAAAAAAAAAATGCTTGCCAAAAGCATATGATCCTTTTTTCAACGGACCATATCGAGGAACGAGAAAAGAATTAGATTCATGCGTAATCATGAATACTTATACAGATACAGAAAATTTAGTAGAATTTTTTTTTCTAAATAAGATTCATGATCTACTTATTAATGATTCCGTAGAACTCCACCGTCAATCATTTTTGAATTCTAAAGAAGAAAAAGGAATTGATTCAGAAAGTCAAGCAAAATATTTGCAATTTGTATTTGATGTAATTACAACACATACAAAAGATCAAAAAACAATGAAAAAAAAATCTATTGGAATTAGAATAGAAGAAGTCAGTAAAAAGGTTTCTCGATGGTCATACAAATTAACCGAGAATTTGGAAGAAGAGGAAGAAGAAAATGGAGAAGAATTGGAGGAAGACGATCATGAGATTCTTTCAAGAAGAGCCAAACTTGTGATAATTTATAACGATAATGATCAGAATACCAATTCTATTTCTATTTCTAGTATTCAGAATACTAGTAACAATGATAAAAACGATGATCCAATGGAAGAGGGAGAGGTGGCTTTGATACGTTACTCACAACAATCGGATTTTCGTCGCAATCTAATCAAAGGATCCATGCGCGCTCAAAGACGTAAAACAGTTATTTGGAACCTCTTTCAAGTAAATGTACATTCCCCACTTTTTTTGGATCGTCTAGGCAAAATGTTTTTTTTTTCGTCTTTTGATATCAACAAAATGAAGAATCTAATTTTTAGGAATTGGATGGGCAGAGAACAAGAATCAGAATTAAAAATTTCCTATTTTGAAAATGACGATAAAAAAGAAGAAAAGAAGAAAGAGGAAAAAAGATATAAAAACGAACAGATAGAAATATCAGAAGCTTGGGATGCTTTTATATTTACTCAAGTAATAAGAAGTTTGATGTTAATAACCCAATCTTTTCTTAGAAAATACATTCTATTGCCTTCATTCATAATAGCCAAAAACCTTTTCCGTATGTTATTATTCCAAATTCCCGAGTGGGACGAGGATTTTAAGGAATGGAATAGAGAAATCCATATTAAATGCACCTATAATGGTGTTCAATTATCAGAAACAGAATTTCCCCAAGATTGGTTAATAGATGGTATTCAGATAAAGATTCTATATCCTTTCTGTCTAAAACCTTGGAGAAAATCTAAGGCACAATCTCATCATAGAGATCTAATGAAAAAAAAAGAGAAAAAAACAAATTTTTGTTTTTTAACAGTCTGGGGAATGGAAGCGGAACTTCCCTTTGGTTCTCCCCGAAAACGACCTTTTTTTTTTGAACCTATTTATAAAGAACTCCAAAAAAGAAAAAAAAAGGTGAAAAATAAATTTTCAAAAGTTTTAAAATCTTTAAATAAAATAAATAAAAAAATAAAATCCTTTCTAAAAATTAGAAAAGAAAAAACAAAAGGGGTCGTTCAAATTATCAAACTAATAATGAAAAAACTGGAGAAAGTAAATCCAATTTTCTTATTGAAATTAAGGAAAGAAAAAGTATATGAACCAAACGAAAACAAAAAAGATTTCAAAATAGATAATAAGATTCTTCGCGAATCGTCCGTAATAGAAAAAAGAATGAAAGACCTTTCTGATAAGACAATCAAAATAAGGAATCAAATTGAACAAACCGCAAAAGACAAGAAAAAAAAAGAAATAGTTCTAATTTCTGATAATAAAGGATCGGGATCACAGAAACATATTTTGAAAATATTAAAAAGGAAAAATATCCGATTAATGCGTAAATCACACTACTTTATCAAATCATTCATTGAAAAAATATACATAAATATTTTGCTATGTACCATTACCGTTTCTAAGATAAATGTACAACTTTTCTTTGAATCAACAAAAAAGATCTTTACTAAATCCATTTACAACAATGAAATAAATCAAGAACAAGAAGGAATTGATGAAACAAATAAAAATACAATGAATTTTCTTTTGACTATAAAAAAATTCAAATCGTTTTCAAATACTGATAATACTACGAATAGCAATCAAAATTCCAATACTTATTGGAACTTATCTTCCCTGTCCCAAGCATATGTTTTTTACAAAATATCACAAAACCAATTACTTAATAAGTATCAATTGAGACCTGTACTTAAATATCAAGGGAGCTATCCTTTTTTTAAGGATAATTTAAAAGACTATTGTATGATACATGGAATATTTAACTCACATAATAAAATTCATACGTATGTAATGAACGAATGGAAAAATTGGTTAAAAGGTCATTATCAATACGATTTATCTCAAAAAAAAAGGTCTCCATTAGTACCTAAAGAATGGCGAAATAGAATCAATAAACATCGTATGATTCAAAACAAGGAATCAAACCAATTGGATTTATATCAAAAATACCAATTTATTTATTCCATGAAAAAAGATGACTATGCAGCAAATTCATTTATGAGTCAAAAAGACAAATGGAAAAAACATTACAGATATGATCTTTTCTCATATAAATACATAAACCTTCCTAATTTATACATTTCTGGATCAACATTAGAAATAAACGGAGACCAAGAAATTCCATCTCATTTCAATATATCGAAACCTGAATCATTTTATGTATTGGTAAGTATACCTAGTAATAATTATCTAGAAAAAGGATATCTTATTGATAGGAATACAAATTTGGATAGAAAATATCTTGATTGTAGAATTCTTCATCCTTGTTTTATAAATAATATTGAGATCTGGACCGATGTACATATTGGTATCAAGATTCAGAAAGATACTAAAACTGAAATTAAGAATTTCAAAAAAATGGAAAAAAAAGATCTTTTTTTTCCTACAATTCATCAAGAGATCAAACCATGCAATCAAAAAAGTTTCTTTTTTGATTGCATGGGAATGAATAAAGAAAGGTTCTATGATACCACATCAAATCATGATACTATATCCAATCTAGAAACTTGGTTCTTCCCAGAATTTGTGCTACTTTTTGATGTATATAAAATTAAACCTTGGATCATCCCAATCAAATCACTCTTTTTTCATTTTTCTATAAATGAAAAAAGTAAAAGCATTAACGTAAATCCAAAGAAATCATCTAATAAAAAAAAAGATCGTGAATTAGGAAATTCTAAGCAGGAAGAGAATGAACAACAGGTCCAAGGAAATCTTGTATGGAATCTACGAAAAATAAAAAAAGAAAATCAAAAAACTGTTGAAGAAGATTACGCAAGATTAGAAATGAAAAAGGTTCTAAAAAAGAAACAATATAAGAGCAAGAATGAAATGGAACTAGATTTCTTTTTGAAAAAATATTTACTTTTTCAACTAAGATGGGCTGATCCCTTGAAGAAAGAAATAATGAAAAATATCAGGATATATTGTCTCCTACTTAGACTAAGAAATCCAAAGGAAATTGCTATATCTTCGATTCAAAGAGGTGAAATAAATATAGATGAAATGCTGATTCAAAAGGACCTAGTTCTTGCAGAATTGATAAGAAAGGGAATATTTATTATTGAACCAATTTGTCTATCTATACAAAGGAAAGGAAAATATATTATATATCAAACTATGGATATTTCATTGGTCGATAAGAAAAAGCATCAAACAAAGAAAAAATACACAAAAAAAAGATATATTGAGAAAGGGGGGTTTGAAAAATACATTGCACGACACAGCAACATATTTTTTAGTGGAGACAAAAATCATTATGATTTACTTCTTCCTGAAAATATTCTATCTCCCAGACGTCGTAGAGAATTTCGAATTCGAATTTGTTTCAATTCCCGGAATTTTCATGTTGTGGATAGAAATACAAGATTTTGCAATGAAAACAAAATAAGAAACTGTGGACAATTTTTGAATGAGGACAAACATATTAATACAGATAGAAAAGATTTCATGAAATTCAAATTGTTTCTTTGGCCCAATTTTCGATTAGAAGATGTAGCTTGTATGAATCGCTATTGGTTTGATACCAATAACAGCAGTCGTTTCAGTATGTCAAGAATACATATGTATTCACAATTCAGAATGAATTCAATTCCAATGAAAAATGAAAAAAATCTATAGTGGATTTCCTACATATCGTGTAACATATTTGGTAGATTAATAGATGAAAAGATGAAAGCCGAAACATATACACTGTGTAACATTCTACTACATGATGCTGATTTCATAGTGTAATTTCATAGTGTATCAATTTTCATTAGGAATAACGGAATCCTTTTAAGTAAAATAAAAAGAAATTGTTTTCTTTCGTGAATACATATATGTTTTGTATATTTGGATCAAATATACAAAACATAGAAACATAAACCACATAAAGAAAAAACAAAGTAGTATATGAATGAAATCCAATTTTGATGTATACTAGATGAAAATAACTGACATAAGAAATATTATTATTTTTCCTGATCCGTAAAATTCACAGAAAAGAAAGATAGAAATCTTAATTTATGGTCAAAAATTCATTCATCTCAGTTATTACACAAGAAGAAAAAGAAGAAAATAGTGGGTCTGTTGAATTTCAAGTATTCCATTTCACCAGTAAGATACGGAGACTTACTTCACATTTAGAATTGCACAAAAGAGATTTTTTATCGCAAAGAGGTCTACGAAGAATTCTGGGAAAACGTCAACGATTATTGACTTATTTGTCAAAGAAAAAGAAAGTGCGTTATAAGAAATTAATGGATCAGTTAGATATTCGGGAACCAAAAACTCGTTAATTAAATTTGAATTTCTTATTATTTTATTCTTATTATCATTATCCTTGTTATTTTTTCTTTTTTTCATTCTTTTCTTATTTTATTAGTTTCAGTTATTATTTTTTTTTTGTTTTTCATTTTCATAATTTCATGAAATAATGAATTAAGGAAAAAAATATGACTGTACCGGCTACAAGTACAAGAAAAAATTTCATAATAGTCAATATGGGTCCTCACCACCCATCAATGCATGGTGTTCTTCGGCTGATCGTTACTCTGGATGGTGAAGATGTTATTGACTGTGAACCTATATTGGGCTATTTACACAGAGGGATGGAAAAAATAGCGGAGAACCAAACAATTATACAATATTTGCCTTATGTAACACGTTGGGATTATTTAGCTACTATGTTCACAGAAGCAATAACAGTAAATGCACCAGAACGATTGGAAAGTGTTCAAGTGCCTAAAAGGGCCAGTTATATTAGAGTTATTATGCTGTAGCTGAGCCGTATAGCCTCCCATTTGTTATGGCTTGGCCCTTTTATGGCCGATATTGGTGCACAGACTCCCTTTTTCTATATTTTAAGAGAGAGGGAATTAATATATGATCTATTCGAAGCCGCCACAGGTATGCGGATGATGCATAATTATTTCCGCATCGGAGGAGTAGCTGCGGATTTACCTTATGGCTGGATAGATAAATGTTTTGATTTCTGTGATTATTTTTTAACAGAAGTTGTTGAGTATCAAAAGCTCATTACGCGAAATCCCATCTTTTTGGAACGAGTTGAAGGAGTGGGCATTATTGGTGGGGAGGAGACAATAAATTGGGGTTTATCAGGACCAATGTTACGAGCTTCTGGAATCCAATGGGATCTTCGTAAAGTTGATCGCTATGAGTGTTACAATAAATTTGATTGGGAAGTCAAATGGGAAAAAGAAGGCGATACATTAGCTCGTTATTTAGTAAGAATCGGTGAAATGCAAGAATCCATAAAAATCATTCAACCGGCTCTAGAAGGAATTCCTGGAGGACCTTATGAAAATTTAGAAAACCGGCGTTTTCATAGGACAAAGGATTCCGAATGGAATAATTTTGAATATAGATTTATTACTAAAAAACTTTCACCCAATTTTGAATTGTTAAAACAAGAACTTTATGTAAGGGTAGAGGCCCCAAAAGGAGAATTAGGAATTTCTTTCATAGGAGATAGTAGTGTTTTCCCCTGGAGATGGAAAATTCGTCCACCCGGTTTCATCAATTTGCAAATTCTTCCCCAAAGAATGAAATTGGCTGATATCATGACGATACTAGGTAGTATAGATATCATTATGGGAGAAGTTGATCGTTGAAATGATAATTGATACGACAGAAGTACAAACTATTCATTCTTTTTATAGATTAGAATCCTTAAAAGAAGTCTATGGATTCATATGGATTTTTGTCCCCATTTTCATCCTTGTCTTAGGAATCACAATGGGGGTCTTAGTCATTGTGTGGTTAGAAAGAAATAGATCTGCAGCAATACAACAACGTATTGGACCTGAATATGCCGGCCCGTTAGGAATTCTTCAAGCTTTAGCGGATGGGACCAAACTACTTTTGAAGGAGGATCTTCTTCCATCTAGAGGTAATATTCGTTTCTTTAGGGTCGGACCCTCTATAGGGTTTCTATCAATTCTACTAAGTTCTTTAGTAATTCCTTTTGGATATCACCTTGTTTTAGCTGATCTCAGTATAGGTGTTTTTTTATGGATTGCCTTTTCAAGTATTGTCCCCATTGGTCTTCTTATGTCAGGATATGGATCAAATAAGAAGTCTTCCTTTTCAGGCGGTCTACGAGCTGCAGCTCAATCGATTAGTTATGAAATACCATTCACTCTATGTGTGTGAGCAATATCTCTACGTGTGATTCGGTGGAACATGAACTCTTTTTTAAATATTTTTTTTTCATTAATGACTACTATCCCAGATACGTCATGGTCCGGAATTTTTCGGACTACAAGATCAAATCAGATTATAGAACAGGACTTAATAAGTAACGTTCAACAAATTGGGATTCATTTATCCACAGATTTTTATCTCCCTTTTGAACTCATTTCTATAATTCTTTTAGTTTCTTTGATAGGTGCAATTACTATGGCTCGTCAATAATAGAATTCTAATAGAATAAGAAAGAAGAACTTCCTTTTTTCAAATGAAAGAATGAAAATGGATTGAATCTATTTTGTTTCAATCTACTGTGAATATCTTCTTTTGTTATGTAATTCTTCTAGTCTAGTCAACTGAATCGGTTTCATTTTTGTTCCTATTGAAATCAATCGAGATAGATGAGGGATTTATCAATGATGTTAGAGCATGTACTTTTTCTAAGTGTTTCTTTCTTTTCTATCGGTATCTATGGACTGATCACAAGCCGAAGCATGGTTAGAGCACTTATGTGTCTTGAGCTTATACTGAATTCGGTGAATCTAAATCTTGTCACATTTGCCGATATATTTGATAGTCGGCAATGAAAAGGAGAAATCTTCTCAATCTTTGTTATAGCTATTGGGCTAGCTATTGTTTCGTCGATCCATCGTAACAGAAAATCAACTCGTATCAATCAATCGAATTTGCTGAATAATTAGTTCTAATTCTTCTATTTTCACATAGAAATCAAAACATAAGACTTTTAGATAGAATATTCTAAATAGAATCTAATAGAATTAGAATAATAAGATAATAGAATATTAGAATATTTTCATTTTTCTTTCTTCTCTTTTTGAATATAGATTTATGATTTATAGTTACGAACTTATTCTATAACTAACCTAATAACAAACGTATTTATCTGATATTCTGATATATAATATATCAGAATATCCTTAATTTAATTCTATTTCTATATAATAGAAAGATAGGAAAATTCACATGAATTGAATTCGTAAACTCATATTTCATGATTATTGAAATGGAAATCAAAGTATCTTGGCCCTTTCTCATAAACAGATTAGAAAATCTATTGATTCTTCAAATTTTGATAAATCATTGATTCGTCTGGTGTCTACAATAGAAAATCTATGATTTATTTCATTTTCTTATCTTATTTTACCAGATCGAAAATCTTTTGTGTTCAAAACTGGAATTTATAGACCCAATGTCACATTCAGTAAAGATTTATGATACATGTATAGGATGTACCCAATGTGTTCGAGCTTGCCCCACGGATGTATTGGAAATGATACCTTGGGACGGATGTAAAGCTAAGCAAATTGCTTCTGCGCCAAGAACCGAGGATTGTGTAGGTTGTAAAAGATGTGAATCCGCTTGTCCAACGGATTTTTTGAGTGTCCGTGTTTATTTATGGCATGAAACAACTCGCAGCATGGGTCTTTCTTATTGATATGTGACAAAAAACTCCACTTGAATCATTTGATTCCTCTTTACCGACAAAACCTCGTGCTCGGGAGAAGAATAATCTATTTTCTTTTCTCGAGTACGGACTTTTCTGGTCTAATTTTATCTTGTCTTTATCACGAGTTCTTTTCCTTGGTTAACAATACTTCTTGTTTTGCCCATATTCGCGGGTTCTTCAATTGTATTTTTCCCTCATAAGGGAAATAAGGTGTATAGGTGGTATACTCTATGTATATGTATCCTAGAGCTCCTTCTAATGACCTATGTATTTTGTTATCATTTCCAATTGGACGATCCATTAATCCAATTGAAGGAGGATTCTAAATGGATCAATCTTTTTGATTTTCACTGGAGACTGGGAACCGATGGACTTTCCATAGGACCCATTTTACTGACAGGATTTATCACTAGTTTAGCTACTTTAGCAGCTTGGCCAGTTACTCGAAATCCGCGATTCTTCTATTTCTTGATGTTAGCAATGTATAGTGGCCAAATAGGATCATTTTCTTCTCGAGACCTTTTACTTTTTTTCATCATGTGGGAATTAGAATTAATTCCTGTTTACTTACTTTTATCCATGTGGGGAGGAAAAAAACGCCTGTACTCGGCTACAAAGTTTATTTTGTGCACTGCCGGAGGTTCCATTTTTCTCTTAATAGGAGTTCTAGGTATGGGTTTATATGGTTCCAATGAACCAACATTAGATTTAGAAAAATTAGCTAATCAATCGTATCTTGCAGCATTGGAAATAATACTCTATTTTGGTTTTCTTATTGCTTATGCTGTCAAATCGCCGATGATACCCCTACATACATGGTTACCAGATACCCACAGGGAAGCACATTACAGTACATGTATGCTTTTAGCTGGAATATTATTAAAGATGGGAGCATATGGATTGATTCGGATCAATAAGGAATTATTAGCTCACGCTCATTCTCGATTATCTCCCTGGTTGGTGATAGTAGGAATAATACAAATCATTTATGCAGCTTCAACTTCTCTCGGTCAACGCAATTGAAAAAAAAACGTATTGCCTATTCTTCCGTATCTCACATGGGTTTCATAATTATAGGAATTGGTTTTTATCCTGATTTCGTTCTCCCGTTATCGGTTGACAAGGTACAAGTTCTATTATCTAATTATTTTTATAGATACTAATTCTTTTTTTAGATTCAATACTAAATTTCATTAATTGGAAAGAAAGTCTTAGAATTCTTTGACTTTCATATTTTCACGATTCTTCGTTGTACAATGAAAAAAAAAGGGAAGGGTGAATTATAATTGTAATGAGATACATCTAAAGTTTTTGAGAACCTTTTGAATAATTCCTCTATTTAAACGGTTCTCAAAAACTCGCACAAATTTTCATTGCATTGTGTATCAGACGATTTTTTTATGTATTCTTCATGTATTTTCTTTTATTCAATTATATATTCATTGGAATGAACCATAACTATGGAACCCAATTCCTAATAGATTGATCCCAAAATAGCATATCCAAATTAGGAGAAATCCTATAGAAGCTACAAATGCCGAATTTGTCCCTTGATCTTGCAATTTTGGATTTGTTCTAGTATGTAAATAAATTGCAAATATGGTCCAAGTAATAAATGCCCAAGTTTCCTTAGGGTCCCAATTCCAATAAGAACCCCATGCTTCATTAGCCCATACTGCTCCAGAAAGAATGCCTATGGTTAAAAAGGTAAACCCTAAACTAATGACACGATAACTCCAATAATCCAAACGCTGAATTAATTGATATTTGTAAAAATTTTGAAATGAGAAGAAAGAAGTATTTTTTAATACACTTCCTTTTTGGTTCAAATATTCCATATCACCAAAGAAAAACGACTTCCTTAAACTGAAAAAATTCTTGTTTTTCAAAAAAGAATCGATTCTTTTTTGAAATGTAATCACTATAAGAGCAACTGATAATAATGATCCGCATAAAAGAGCTGCATAGCTCAATAGCATCATACTGACATGCATCATTAACCACTGAGATTGTAGAGCAGGTACTAATATTGCGGGTTGATGCATTTCAGTTGAAAGACCTGACGTGGCGAAACCTTGGGTAAAAATGGCACTTGGTGCAGTTATTGCGCTTAAATCATTTTTATGATTCCCAAGATACGGAATCATATGAATAATGGATAAACTCCATGAAAGGAAGATTAATGATTCGTATAAATTACTTAAGGGAAAATGTCCCGAAGAAATCCAACGAATAACTAAAAACCCTGTTATAGAGAAAAAAGTAGCTATCATCCCTTTTTCTGACGAATTATGTAATCCTTCGATTTCGTAGACTAATAAGTTCATCAAATGAATCAGAATCACAATTGAGATGATCGAAAAGGAAATATGAGTTAATATATGTTCTAAGGTTGCAAATATCATAAAGAAGAGTCCCTTTTAAATAATTGAAATCGGGGAGGGGATTAAATAGAATCTAAAAGAGAATATTTAAAATATTCTCTTTTAGATTCTATTAGATCTATTGTGTCTATATTATTAATATGAATAATTCTTTATGCCGCCACTCGGACTCGAACCGAGATGCTCTAGCACTGCTTCCTAAGAGCAGCGTGTCTACCAATTTCACCATGGCGGCTTACCTTAAATAATAATTTAAATAATAAAAATATATAATATATATATATAGTAAATTCATGTTGAATTGTCAATATTCAATAGAGTTTAGGAAACAATGAAGAAAGATGCATTTCCATTCATCTGGAAATGTTAAATATAAAGAAAATATCAATAATACTTAATTAGTATCTTCATAAGTTCAGTTTGAATAATCAACTTTTCCGTACTAGAAACTAGAAACCTAGCTCTTGTTTATCCAGAAGAGTCATAACTCAATAGTTTCGTTCTCAGTCGGGGTATAAAATTCATAATTCTTTTCTAATGATTTTGAGATCCAACACCTTAGTATAAAGTAGAATGAAATATTCAGATTCTTCCTTGTCTATCGTAATTGTGCTTTTCTATTTTGAAAAGCACAATTCATAGGAAAGAAAAAACCATTTCACGAATTCAATATCAATCAATAGAAATTGAAATAAATAGAATAAAATAGAACATAAACAATAAAAAGAAGAAAATAAATAAAATAGAATAGAATATAATAGAGATATATAAAGACTATAAAAAATCGAAAAAAAATGCTGAAAAAGAATAAAATACACAATACTGAGTACTTTGAATCAAGTAGACAGAAAGATTCTTCTTTTTCATATTACCTAGTTCTAACTAATATGAGAAGTGAAATACAAATACAATTTAGTAAAATTGAATCATTTGTCTTACAATTCAAAAATGGAAATTTGGAAGTTCTTTGAAACATGTCAATTAAGATTTTTCCAAGACTTTTTTTTGTCGCACAAAAAAACTTTTTGACTGTCCGGTGGAAACAGATTTAGCTAAAGAAAAAGCTTTTACTGCCTCTAAAGATCCTTTTTTTTTCCAAAGATTTCTACGAATATGCTTTTTTGACATAGAAGTACGTTTTTTTGGAACTGCCATTCAAAAGATAGGTTACTCCTTTTTATCGTTGTATGTGAAAGACATATATTGTTCAATAGAAATTACTCTTTCTTAGTCATTATCTATACTTAATTCAATAAATTTCAAAAATCCCTCAAGAATATCATAACATACAAATAGAAAAAAATAAGAAAAGAAAAATATTCTAAAATGATTCTATTTTATATTTTAATAGACAAATAGATTTCTATTTTCTATCTTCATTCTGATATTTACATAATGTAATAATCATATACGTATTTTAGATTTCTTGTTTTCTAAAGGAATATATACAAAAAGAATATACAAAATTAAAGTAATTTAATTTGAATATTTCA